TGGAAGACCCTTTTTGGTCTTCCAATATCAATAGGTTGATTGTTTCGCTCCTGTATCTTCCAAAAGGGAAAAAGATTTCTGAGAGTTGTTTCATGGATCCGCAAGAGAGTACTTGGGTTCTCCCAATAAATAAAAAGTGTATCATGCCTGAATCTAACCGGGGTTCGCGGTGGTGGAGGAACCGGATCGGAAAAAAGAGGGATTCTAGTTGTAAGATAACTAATGAAACCGTAGCTGGAATTGAGATCTCATTCAAAGAGAAAGATAGCAAATATCTGGAGTTTCTTTTTTTATCCTATACGGATGATCCGATCCACAAGGACCATGATTGGGAATTGTTTGATCGTCTTTCTCCGAGGAAGAAGCGAAACATAATCAACTTGAATTCGGGACAGCTATTCGAAATCTTAGGGAAAGACTTGATTTGTTATCTCATGTCTGCTTTTCGTGAAAAAAGACCAATTGAAGGGGAGGGTTTCTTCAAACAACAAGGAGCTGAGGCAACTATGAAATCAAATGATATTGAGCATGTTTCCCATCTCTTCTCGAGAAACAAGTGGGGTATTTCTTTGCAAAATTGTGCTCAATTTCATATGTGGCAATTCCGCCAAGATCTCTTCGTTAGTTGGGGGAAGAATCAGCACGAATCGGATTTTTTGAGGAACGTATCGAGAGATAATTTGATTTGGTTAGACAATGTGTGGTTGGTAAACAAGGATCCGTTTTTTAGCAAGGTACGGAATGTATTGTCAAATATTCAATATGATTCCACAAGATCAAGATCTATTTTCGTTCAAGTAACGGATTCTAGCCAATTGAAAGGATCTTCTGATCAATCCAGAGATCATTTCGATTCCATTAGAAATGAGGATTCAGAATATCACACATTGATCGATCAAACAGAGATTCAGCAACTAAAAGAAAGATCGATTCTTTGGGATCCTTCCTTTCTTCAAACGGAACGAACAGAGATAGAATCAGATCGATTCCCGAAATGCCTTTTTGGATCTTCCTCAATGTCCCGGCTATTCACGGAACGTGAGAAGCAGATGAATAAGAATCTGCTTCCGGAAGAAATCGAAGAATTTCTTGGGAATCCTACAAGATCAATTCGTTCTTTTTTCTCTGACAGATGGTCAGAACTTCATCTGGGTTCGAATCCTACTGAGAGGTCCACTAGAGATCAGAAATTTTTGAAGAAAAAACAAGATGTTTCTTTTGTCCCTTCCAGGCGATCGGAAAATCAAGAAATGGTTGATATATTCAAGATAATTACGTATTTACAAAATACCGTCTCAATTCATCCTATTTCATCAGATCCGGGATGTGATATGGTTCCGAAGGATGAACCGGATATGGACAGTTCCAATAAGATTTCATTCTTGAACAAAAATCCATTTTTTGATTTATTTCATCTATTCCATGACCGGAACAAAGGGGGATACACGTTACACCACGATTTTGAATCAGAAGAGAGATTTCAAGAAATGGCAGATCTATTCACTCTATCAATAACCGAGCCGGATCTGGTGTATCATAGGGGATTTGCCTTTTCTATTGATTCCTACGGATTGGATCAAAAAAAATTCTTGAATGAGGTATTCAACTCCAGAGATGAATCGAAAAAGAAATCTTTATTGGTTCTACCTCCTCTTTTTTATGAAGAGAATGAATCTTTTTATCGAAGGATCAGAAAAAAATCGGTCCGGATCTACTGCGGGAATGATTTGGAAGATCCAAAACTAAAAACAGTGGTATTTGCTAGCAACAACATAATGGAGGCAGTCAATCAATATAGATTGATCCGAAATCTGATTCAAATCCAATATAGCACCTATGGGTACATAAGAAATGTATCGAATCGATTCTTTTTAATGAATAGATCCGATCGCAACTTCGAATATGGAATTCAAAGGGATCAAATAGGAAATGATACTCTGAATCATATAACTATAATGAAATATACGATCAACCAACATTTATCGAATTTGAAAAAGAGTCAGAAGAAATGGTTTGATCCTCTTATTTCTCGAACCGAGAGATCCATGAATCGGGATCCTGATGCATATAGATACAAATGGTCCAATGGGAGCAAGAATTTCCAGGAACATTTGGAACATTTCGTTTCTGAACAGAAGAACCGTTTTCAAGTAGTGTTCGATCGATTACGTATTAATCAATATTCGATTGATTGGTCCGAGGCTATCGACAAACAAGATTTGTCTAAGTCACTTCGTTTCTTTTTGTCCAAGTCACTTCTCTTTTTGTCCAAGTCACTTCCTTTTTTCTTTGTGAGTATCGGGAATATCCCCATTCATAGGTCCGAGATCCACATCTATGAATTGAAAGGTCCGAATGATCAACTCTGCAATCAGTTGTTAGAATCAATAGGTGTTCAAATCGTTCATTTGAATAAATTGAAACCCTTCTTATTGGATGATCATGATACTTCCCAAAGACCGAAATTCTTGATCAATGGAGGAACAATATTACCATTTTT